ATTTATTTAATTTGATTGCTGGATACAAAAAAAAGGGTCTTATTAAAAATCAAAACGCCTCGTTATTTTTAACCAATTATGCGCTTCAATATAATTCCCTGGAGTAAGCGCTATAGCTTGTTTCCAATACTCAGCAGCTTGATCGAACCAAGCCTCTGCAATTTCAGAATCGCCTTGTAGAATGGCCTGTTCTCCACGGTCGGAATAGGTGAGTCAATTCCCTCCCTTAGAACCGTACTTGAGAGTTTCCTACCTCATACGGCTCATCAATCTATTCTATTTTATCTTGAATAAACCAGAAGATGTTTATTACATAATACATAAGTTTCCAATTCGAATTTGGATGAATGATTAGTTTTCTCTTTTCTCCCACCTTCAGAAGAATGAAGCATAGATATCCCCCGATATCGTTAGAATTTTCTGAAAGGTAACTATCTCGGTTTCATATTTCATATATGGGATATGATATTTTTATATCTTTTTATATAGAATCTTTGAAAAAGACTTTATCCCATTAATAAAAAAGAACTTACAATCTTTGGGATCTGATGCTACACCGCTGCTCAATACTTTAGTAGATCGACTCTATTACATAAGTTGATTTCTAACTTTTTTTATTCCATATCATGACATAAGTAAGCAGTTCTGAAATGTATTGACCAAATAATAGCTTACTAATTGATCTTTACGGTGCTTTCTCTATCAATTCGACTCTTTATCCATAGAGTATAGTATATAGGCCATACCTATTTCTTCCGATTTTTTTGGTTCTCGCGAAGTATCTTTCCTTGCTACAGCTGATAAAAATCGTTACTTTGGACGATGCATATGTAGAAAGCCTTTTTTTTCTAGTATTTACTAGACGATTTGATCTCTTTTTCCTTCTTTCTATAGTGAAGATAGTCGCACGTAATGACAGATCACGGCCATATTATTAAAAGCTTGTGGTAAAAATGGATTTCGTTCTAGTGCCCGGAAATAATATTCCAAAGCTTTTGTATGCTCTCCGTTGCTTGTGTGTATAAGACCTATGTTATAGAGTATATAACTTCTATCATAGGGATCAATTTCTGGTCGCGTAGCTTCATAATAATTCTGTAAAGCTTCTGCATAATTTCCTTCGGATTGAGCCGACATCCGTTACGGTCGTTCATTCTTGTAAAGGAATCTCCGTTACAGAACCGTACGTGAGATTTTCATCTCATACGGCTCCTCCCTTCTGTGCATAGTACTAAAGGTAATAATTCATGTAATCAAAATTTCACTATTCTCATTATGAACTGACAGGAGCTGGTATTTTTACAAGAAATTTCTAACCAGCCTTCCCACAAGAGGTTTTTTCTTACCACCAATCGTATTAGTGATAGATAGAAATGGTAACTCCAACAATTTCTTTGTACTCAACGCTTACGATTTCCAGGAATTAGTCACTTCAACGGTCTTTGATGGTTATACGGGTACCCAAAGCACGAATGAGATGGATCTTAGTTTTCCCAACCATTCTTGTTAGTCCCGATACCGATAAGGAAAAGGGTTATTTATAACAAAGTTTTCGTGTTGTTGATTCCTAGGTGTAGTGCTTTTTCCACAATGCTACCTATGGATACTAATTAAGTAGGATTGACCTCCAATAAAGAACCTATAGATGTAACCTTTCGCTCAATACTAAAATCGATAATTGAAGCATCTAAGGCTGCATCAATCGAGGATACACGACAGAAGGAATTGCTCTATCTCTAAACTTCACCTTCACCAAGCGTAGGTTTCTTTCACTAATTTGTTTTTTTATATTCCTAACTACGTTCTTTTTCTCGTAAAACTGAGGGGTAAAAAAACAAGAAAAGAATCAAATCGCACCATCTCCGTAATAGATAAATGCCTTTTTTTCTCCTGAAGTTGTCGGAATTATTCGTAATAAGATATTGGCTACAATTGAGGAGGTCTTATCAATAAAATTTCCATTTATTCGAGATCTAGGCATAATTATCAATTCATTCTATAATTATTTTCATTCCCCTTCGGGGAAAACGATCCCACAAAAAAAGGAATTGTACAGTACAAAATAACATAAAAACAGACTAATTGGAAAAACGTGGAGCACAAATTGTCCTCCCTTTTGACAAAGATGAAATGAAATAGTTGAATCAGATTATATTTCATTCCAATTTAGTAGTATACTATTACTATTTCATCTAAGTTTAATAACCAAGTTTCCTATGTATTGATTTTGATAACTCGATAAGTTTTGATTTGGTTATCAAAAGGAAAAAGAATTGAATAATCATTCCATGATAAAAAAATAAGGTAACCATCCTTTATTTTCATTATTTTCATTATTTTAATTTTATTTTGTTTGCATAACGTATATGTGCCACGACATACAGTTGAAATCAAAAAATGAATCGGACAATTCATGAATTTTGAATAGATCATGGGGTAGCTAATGAAAGAAGTTGCTGTTGATAAATATGAAATTGGAAAAAAACTTTTCTTCCTATGGAACCACCAGGGGGTCATACCTGTACTACAATTAAGATGAATGGCTCGCTACTTAATTCGGTTTTTGGTCAAGAATAAGATTCCGTAGGAGGGATGGCTGAGTGGTTCAAGGCGTAGCATTGGAACTGCTATGTGAACTTTTGTTTACCGAGGGTTCGAATCCCTCTCTCTCCTTTTCTTTTCATTTATCAACGTTACGTATCAAATCAAATAATAATTGATATCATTATTCTAACAGTCCTTATTTGATTATTCTAACAGTCCTTATTTGATAGAGATTCTCTATCCCTAATTAGAGCCTGTGATACGTAAAATACAAATAGAAATATTGTATTGATATTGAAAAGAAGAAAAAGAATCCTATTTATTGTCGATCCATTTTTGATATGTGAATGAGACAAGGTACTCTATTTACTTCAGAGAAGGGGGTAAAAATTGTATGAACCTTGCTTTTTTTATTTTCGTTAGAATCAAGTTTGACGGGAATAATATTCTACGACCAACAACTCATTTATTTTCAAACCGATCGATTTATTATCTATGATTTTATTTACAAATCCTTTATATTGTAAGGAATTAATAGTCAAATGGTTTGGCAATTCCCCGCGGGGGGATGAAACAAGATAATTTTGAATCAGAGCTTTCGATCTTTCTTTATCCTTCGTAGTAATAATATCTCGGGGTTTGCAACGATAACTTGGTATATCTACTATACGACCATTAACTAAAATATGTCTATGGTTAACTAATTGTCTGGCTCCAGGAATGGTCGAAGCCATACCTAATCGAAAAAGGATGTTATCCAAACGCATCTCGAGTAGTTGTAGTAAAACCTGACCTGTTGACCCTTTGGCTTTTCCAGCAATATGCACATATTTAAGTAATTGTCGCTCTGCCAGACCATAATGAAAACGCAATTTCTGTTTCTCTTCTAAACGAATACGATATTGTGATCTTTTTCCCGAGCGCAATTGGGTTTGAAGATAACTTCCGGATCTGGGGCTTTTACTAGTTAGTCCCGGTAAAGACCCCAGACGGCGTATTTTTTTGAAACGAGGTCCTCGGTAACGAGACATATAAATAAAGGCTCCCTTTTTGATTCACTTTCATTTGAAAAAAAAATTCTAATTATAATATTATAGAAATCTAAAATTCAAATATAAAAAAATATTCGAAAATATATAAAATATATAAAATAAATTCAGACTGAACTAAAGGATCAGCAAAGCAAAACACAATCTACTGAAGTATTACAAAGCAGAATGAAATAAATTTTATCAATATTTTTATTTTTTGTATATATAATATAGTGAAGTTCAAGCGAAGGCTACCTTTTCAAATTTCTTCTGTAAAGATCTAGTTAACTTTTTTTATTCATAGCTATAGCTGCAAGTTACCATGACATAATAACTCGACATTTAGAGAAAGCGAGAGTAGATATTTTCAATCATGCAAAGAAAAAGAGCCGGCTATCGGAATCGAACCGATGACCATCGCATTACAAATGCGATGCTCTAACCTCTGAGCTAAGCGGGCGGATATAAGATCAATAGTGTATAGGAAACTCTCGGATCTTAGCTATTACCTGGTGATTCTTCTTTTTTTTTCATTTATTGATTATTTCAATTTATTGATTATTTCAATTTCTTCTCTATTTCTATTCTTATTTATTCTATTTATAGTTATTAGTTATAGATTTTAGATTCTATATTATAAAATAGAAAATAAAAATCTTTAGATTCTTTATATCTAGATATTATATCTATATATATAAATAGAAATTAAATTCCATATTCATATTATCCTATTAATCAAATTATCATATTAGAATTTCTAATTCGAAATTTTTAAAATAATTCGAAATATTAAATAATAGAAAATCTAAAAAAATCTAATTTCGAATTAAATTCTTACTATTTTGAATATGATATGATTAATATGAAGATGAATATGAAATAAAGATGGATATGAAATCAATACAATAAATCCAATCTTAAATTAAATCTTCACTTCAATAATATTAATATGATTATTTTATGATAATTAAAATCATATTATGAATAATTCATTTATTCTCATTCTAATGGTGTAACTAAAAAACTATACTATAAATCTAAATCGAAATTTCACATAAAGAAACTATCTATATCCTAATAGATAAATAGTGAAAAACTAAATAGAATCATATTCTATTGATTTCTATTCGAATAATGTAAATCCATGACTAAAACTGATAGAAACTTGTATTCTATCATTATACACAAGAGGACGAATTGTTAAAAAAAAAAATAAATAAATAAATAAATATCGAGCGTTCTACTATTTTTAATTCCGCTATAAAAAAGAAGGGGGGGTCAAGGCATAGATATATGTGGGATATATCTATCTATATTGAATTGCGGATACATCAATGATAGAATAATTTCGGATTGAAACAAATAGGGTTCATCCAATAGAGATGAAATGATAGAATGGAAGACGGCCAAAAAAAGAAAATAGCAGCATACACTTTTTCGATACAAGAATCCTTACCTAATGAATTCAACAGTTCCAAGATCAATGAAAGAGGTGTATGGAATTACAATTAGATCCTTGTATCATATCAAATATCAAAGCAAAGGGGGATATGGCGAAATTGGTAGACGCTACGGACTTGATTGGATTGAGCCTTGGTATGGAAACCTTGCTAAGTGGTAACTTCCAAATTCAGAGAAACCCTGGAACTAAAAATGGGCAATCCTGAGCCAAATCTTTATAAAAAATGGAAAATTAGAATAAAAAGGGATAGGTGCAGAGACTCAATGGAAGCTGTTCTAACGAATGAAATTGACTACGTTACGTTAGTAGCAAAAATCCTTCTATCAAATGATAGAAATGACAGTAAAGGATAAGCTTATATACCTAATACATACTGACATAGGAAAGATTAATCACAACCCTCTATTTCGATATTTAGATTCTTTCTATATTAATTAGAATGATAGAGATCAAATAATCATTCTAAAGATCAAAAAATCTATGAAAAAAGGAAGAGTTATTCTGAATCCATTCCCATTTTCCAATTGAAGTTTAAATTGAAATAGAATTCGAATATTCATTGATCAAATGATTAATTCCAGAGTTTCATAGATCTTTTGAAAATTAATCGGACGAGAATAAAGAGAGAGTCCCATTTTACATGTCAATACCGACAACAATGAAATTTATAGTAAGAGGAAAATCCGTCGACTTTAAAAATCGTGAGGGTTCAAGTCCCTCTATCCCCAAGAAAAGCCCATTTTACCTCCTCTTATTTCTTTATCTTCTTTTTTTTTTCATCAATGGTTCAGTTCAACCAAAATTCAATATCTTTCTCATTTCATTCACTCTGTTCTTTCACAAACGGATCCGAATAGAAATCCTCGTTTCTTCTTCCAATCCAATTTCATTTGTATAGATACGATACCTGTACAAATGAACATATATGTATAGATTCAAGGAATCCCCGTTATTGAGTCATTCACAGTCCATATCATTATCCTTACATTTACAATACAAAGAAAGTCTTCTTTTTGTTTTGAAGATCTAAGAAATTGAGGAGCTAGGTACAATTTGTTAAGACTTTTTTAGTTCTTTTCATTGACATAGATACAAGTACTCCGCTAGGATGATGCACAGGAAATGGTCGGGATAGCTCAGTTGGTAGAGCAGAGGACTGAAAATCCTCGTGTCACCAGTTCAAATCTGGTTCCTGACACGTGAATAATGTATCGGATAAATATTAATACCTCATACAAATGAAATTCATTGATACGGATCGGGATACATATTCTTTACTTTCCTTTTCATTTTGCTTTTTTTCCTCTCTGTTCATACTTTGATCTTATTTAAATTTTAAATAGGATGTTCAATTTTCGTATATATCTCAAATTTCATGAAAAAATTAGATAAAAAGATTCAGAGTGAAAGGATGTTTTTCAGACACAGTACAAATCAACCCCAATTCCTTTCATTTTGCATTTATGCATTTCGTCTCTTCCGTCTTTTTTTTTCATATTTTTTTTTTCACTCTTGCTCAATTTCCGGCGCCCCCCCTAAGTGATGTGCGCGATAGAAAGTTCATGGTACAGAACTCTTTTAAGTCATCCTAGTCTTTCTGCTCATACAAAATGTATATGATATCTTTCCAATTGGGGAATATCAATGAGAACCTCTTTTTTTAGCCACCCTCATATGAATTAAAGTCCAGTTACTCTGTTTCATCTAGAAGGGAATGTAAAAATGTTCTTTGATTGAAATGAAATCTGGAGTCGTGTCGTATAAGTACTTATCATTCAAAGAGCATCTTGTATTTCATAGAAATTGGGAGTGGAGTAATATAGTCTTTACGTAAGGACCAGCCTATCCAATTTTCAGGCATCAAGATACGTTTAAGGCGAGGATGATTCTCATAAGAAATTCCCAACATATCATAAGATTCCCGTTCCTGAAAATCCGTACTTCTCCAAATCCAGAAAACGGACGGGGTTCGAGGATTACTCCTGGGGGCAAATACTTTTATGCATACCTCCTCTGGTTTATCTATACCATAACGTATTTTCGTAAGGTGATACACACTAGCTAAAAATCCGTCTGGTGCTACATCATAGGCACACTGGGAGCGTAAATAATTGTAACCATATACCATATACATATAAAATGACAGCAATTGAGTCCCAATCTTTGGTTTTTTTTTGTAAAGTCTCTATTCTTCGGCAATCAAAGCCTAAAGATCTATGAACTAGCTCATGCTTGACTAGCCAATCATATAAACGAATTTGCATCTCCTTCATCTCTACCACATTTTTCTTTGTATCAATACTTCACATTGACAATGAAATTGTTAAAGACTGACCCGCTCTTTCTTATTCTGCACAAAGGAACCCTGCCTGATTAACTAATTCGTAAGAAGATACTGACCCTTTGGACTTTAAATCTTTTTAAAATTCAAATCTAAAAGGTATCTCTGAAGTAGATGGTAATTGATAGAGTAATCCTTGATTAGAATTTCCAGTATTAGTACTGTGTCGAAGGTAAACCTTGTGATTAGTAGTAAAACATCGATTCTCCTGTTGATACACAGTTCTATCTTCAACTTCAAAGATTTTTTGAGATATCTTCTTACGAAGTTTCGTTATAGCATCTATAAAAGAATCTTCTTTATAGTAAAGAAAAAATTATAAATAAATTCAATAAAATTGAAAATAATAATCATTAAGAATTCAATATCAATAGAATATGATAATATTATTACTATATTTTTATTAGTATAACTATAATAGTATAGTTATATTTCATTTTTCATTTTATGGAATCATGAACGTTCGGCATAATATAGGATCCCTCTAATAATCTTCTCCTAATAGTCTAATAGAAAGAATAACACATTATCGAGCAATTCGACAGACCAAATTCCCAAACCCGCTCAACTCTTAGAATATAGAAGGAGGAGCCTTGATGGATGTAGGGCTAATTAATTAGCCCTACATTATCTTTAAAACAAATTTCAAATTGAAAGAATCTAAGAATCTATTAGGTTTGTTGTTCAGCCAAAAACTGATTATCCACAAATACTCAAGATCAAGAAAAGAATAGGTCCTAGATCCATGCGACTTAGGATTGGATTTGCTTGGGTCAGGTTGAAGTCTTTAGACAGTATTCTTTCATGATTTTCATTTCATAAATTGACTGGGTTTGGGTATACCAAACCCCAAAAAAGTGTATAAATAACTCTTTGATCATGGGCAATAAAAGAGGAAAAAGTAATTCATTCATGAAAATGGATAAAGAAATATGGTTATTTGATCCGAGATTTGACAAATACCAATTGGGTCCGTTGAAATGAATTATTGTGTTTATTTTATTGTTCCTACTATTAAATAAAATATAAAATAAAACTACTAAAATCTCTATACAAAACAAAAATGGAATGTATAATGTATTAGGGCTATACGGACTCGAACCGTAGACCTTCTCGGTAAAACAGAGAAAACTGATTATTATCGAAATGATTCGAACTGTTTCAAAGACCCAACATGCATTTTGTTGCATTGGGCTCTTTCATCAACTGATGTAAAGATCAGTTAGTCCACCATTTTTTTCTTTACAGGAAGATAAAAAGATAATGAGACGGTTCCATGTGCTCTGATTCATTATTTGTATCCTGATCTAGGAGCAATACCAAAGTGTTTCAAAGAAAAATGACCTTGATTTAGGTCTGCCTTCGGCCTAGATCAACCTAAGTGAAATGGAGCCTCTATCGCTCCACTGCAAGAGTAAAATATGAGACTTCATACACCTCAAAGCTCATAGGACGACAAGAGGTTCTTTTGAGACCCTTATACTCATTAAGCCTGGCATTGAATGGACTGGACATTTACCTTACAATGGCATGTTCTATTTGATTGATTTGGCAGTGGAATTCGCACCTGAATCGGATCGAACCAAATATTTGTCAGGCTATTTTTCTCTTGTTCTCTCGAATCTACGGAATAAGACATCGACTTCTCAAAAAGATCAATTATGGTCATTGCATAATGGGCTTCCTTGAAAAGCATTGGCGCACGTGTAAACGAGGTGCTCTACCTAACTGAGCTATAACCCTTATCATAAATCATAACTATTTTAACATAGAGGCAATTTCTTGTCAAGAAGGGTATCCCATATGCATATGATAACTCTCCGATCCATTTACTGGTAAAAGATTGATATTGCTTAGAAAGCATATTTTAACTAGAATCCATCGAAGTGATGAAGACCTTTTTGTGGTGATAAATAACCTACTTAACCCAGTGGTTAGAGTATTGCTTTCATACGGCGGGAGTCATTGGTTCAAATCCAATAGTAGGTAGAACTTATTAGATACCATGGAATCAGGTATCTAATAAGTTTTTCTACCCATCCTCTTTTTTTCGTTCTATCATAAGATTAATCAGATTAGACTTCATTGTGTTCAATTTGGTTCAATTTTTGGAATGAAAATGTAGTGTATAATAAGAAACTCCTTTAATTTTAATTATTTTTTTGATTCTTTTTATTTTTATTGAATGCATTTACTGGGAAATCACATTGACAGCCTCTACTCGTGTCCTAGCTCGTCTGAGAGCTAGATTTGACTCAATTGCTTGTCTCTTACCCTCAGCTCTACTCAAGTTATCTTCAGCTATTTCAAGAGTTTGTTGAGCTTCTTGTGCATCAATGTCAGTACTAAATTCTGCATCATTTCCTAAAATAGTTATCTCATTATTACTTATTCTAGCGAAACCACCCATAAGAGCCACTGTTAACCATTGGTCGTTTAGCCGTATTCTCAAAAGACCTATATCTACAGCCGTGGCAATGGGGGCATGGTTTGGTAATACTCCAATTTGTCCACTATTCGTAGATAAAATAATTTCTTTCACTTCGGAATCCCAAATAATTCGATTAGGAGTCAGTACACAAAGATTTAAGGTCATTTCTTCAATTTGCTCTCCTCTTCTAAGTTTTCTAAGTTAATAGCTTTCGCGGTAGCTTCATCGATGTTACCCACCAAATAAAAGGCCTGTTCGGGAAGACCATCTAATTTTCCGGAAAGGATGAGTTGAAATCCCCGAATTGTTTCTGCGAGACCAACATATTTCCCCGGAGAACCAGTAAAGACTTCTGCCACAAAGAAGGGTTGTGATAAGAAACGCTCAATCTTTCGTGCTCTTGCTACAGTTAAACGATCTTCTTCGGATAATTCGTCCAACCCAAGGATAGCTATAATGTCCTGAAGTTCCTTGTAACGTTGTGAAGTTTGCTTAACTCTTTGAGCAGTTTCATAATGTTCCTCGCCAACGATCCGAGGTTGTAACATGGTTGACGTTGAATCTAAGGGATCTACTGCTGGATAAATACCTTTGGCAGCTAATCCTCTTGATAATACGGTAGTAGCATCTAAATGTGCAAATGTCGTGGCAGGAGCAGGGTCGGTCAAATCATCCGCAGGTACATAAACTGCTTGGATCGATGTTATAGATCCTTCTTTGGTAGAAGTAATTCTTTCTTGCAAAGAACCCATTTCCGTACTAAGGGTAGGTTGATAACCCACTGCGGAAGGCATTCTACCTAATAAGGCAGATACTTCGGACCCTGCTTGAACGAAACGAAAGATATTATCGATGAATAGAAGTACGTCTTGCTCATTAACATCCCGGAAATATTCCGCCATGGTTAGGGCAGTCAAGCCAACTCTCATACGAGCTCCTGGCGGTTCATTCATTTGACCATAGACTAGAGCTACTTTGGATTTTCCAAGATTTTTTTCATTAATCACCCCGGATTCTTTCATTTCCATGTAGAGATCATTTCCTTCACGAGTACGCTCCCCTACTCCGCCAAATACGGATACGCCTCCATGAGCTTTGGCAATGTTGTTGATCAATTCCATGATGAGTACTGTTTTACCCACCCCAGCTCCCCCAAATAGTCCGATTTTTCCTCCACGGCGATAGGGGGCTAAAAGATCCACCACTTTAATCCCTGTTTCAAAGATTGATAATTTCGTATCTAACTGTATGAAGGTGGGTGCAGATCTATGAATAGGAGATGTTGTGCGAGTATCAACAGGACCGAAATTATCAACAGGTTCCCCAAGAACGTTGAAAATTCGTCCGAGAGTAGCTCCGCCGACTGGAACACTTAGAGGAGCTCCCGTGTTAATCACCTTCATTCCTCTCATCAGACCATCTGTAGCGCTCATAGCTACAGCTCTTACTCGATTATTTCCTAATAATTGTTGTACCTCACAAGTTACATTAATTTGCTGACCAGCCGTATCTCGAGCCTTAATTACCAAAGCATTATAAATATTAGGCATCTTGCCCGGTGGAAAAATGACATCCAGTACTGGGCCAATAATTTGAGCGATACGCCCTAGGTTTTGTTCTTCAAGTGTGGAAACCGCAGGATCAGAAGTCGTGGTATTGCTTCTCATAATCGTAAATCATAATAATAATATGTCGAATTTTTTTTTATTTTAATACTGAATCAAAAATAAGTATCCGATAGCAAGTTGATCGGTTAATTCCATAATCCATAATGAAGTAAATGGAAGTTAGCATTCGATTGAGTTGGTACCACCCAATGGAATCCATTTTAATCCTTTACTCATTCAATAAGTAAATTTTCAATTCAACGAGCCAACCAATCCTTTTTTCACAAGTGGATGAATAAGAATCATGAGTCAGTGTATTTCATTTCCCTATCTTTTATAAATGACCGTCTAGATTATCTATGAATATGAAATTTGAACCTGAATTTTTTTATTCATGATTTTTATCTCATTGACCATTGTTCTTTACTTTATTTTCTTATTTTCTTTTCCAAATTTATTGTATTTTTTTTTTATTTGTGTTGTGCACCTATTATTTTTCTTTATATACTATTATATCTGTTCCCTTTGCTGGATGAATTATGCCTCTTTTCATATCTAGGATTTACATATACAACATACAGTATATTACTGTCAAGGGAGGTTCCTCATATTATTTCTTTATTTTTCTTTCTATTTTAACTTTAGCTTTAGTATATGTATATTATACTATACTATAACTTATACTATAACTATATTAATATTATTCTATTTATTCTATTGTAATACTAAATACATACTAAATTATACTATTATACTAATTCTAAATTATATTAATTATAATAATTAATTATAAATAATTAAATAATATTTAATATTTATTTATAATTTATATATTATATTTATTTATATATTATTTTATTGTATTGTATATATATTATATTTTATTATATTTTATTATATTTTATATTATATTTTATATTTATATAATATATATTATTATATATTTATATTAATATTTAATATTTTTATATTTATATTAATATTATATATATAGATATATTCATTATTCATATTCAAATGAGTATGAAGAAGAAGATCAATTCCATTATAAATTTTTAAAACGACGATTGGGTTGCGCCACATA